GATAAAGGATGTATTACTCTAAATGTGCTCGAAAAAAGAATTAGATTGTGTAATGATGAGACTAAAAAGGACTACTTGCCTAAAATATATGATCCTTTTTTGACTGGACGCCATCGTGGAAAGATCAAAAAATTATTTTCATCCTCAAATCCAAAATTAATAAAAAATTACATAGAGACAGGTTGGATAAATAAGATTCATGGTATACTTTTAACTACTGATTATGACAAATTGGAAAAGAAAATAGATACATTTGATAGAAATTCACTATCAAGAGAAAAAACTTTATTTGCATTTCCAGAAGACGAACAAGAAAGAATTGATTTAGAAGATCAAATCCAAATTTTCAAATTTTTATTCAATCCAGTTATAACTGATCCCAAGGCGAAAAGAATTAGAAAAAAATCTATTGGAATAAAAGAAATCGGTAAAAAAGTTCCTCGATGGTCATACAAATTAATCGATGAGTTAGAACAACAGGAGGGGATAGAAAATGAAGAAAACATAGCGGAGGATCATGAGATTCGTTCAAGAAAAGCCAAACGTGTAGTCATTTTTACTGATAAGCAAGAAAATACTGATACTAATACCCCAACTAATAATCCTGATCAAGCAGACGAAGTGGCTTTGATACGTTATTCGCAACAATCAGATTTTCGTCGAGACATAATCAAAGGATCCATGCGTGCTCAAAGACGTAAAACTGTTACCTGGGAACTAGTTCAAGCAAATGTGCATTCCCCTCTTTTTTTGGACAGAATAGACAAACCCTTTTTTTCTTTTAATATCTCCGAGTTAGTAAAATTCATTTTTAAAAACTCGATGGATAAAAAAACAAAAAAATTAATAATTTCGGATTATACAGAAGAAAAGAAAAAAGAAAATGATAAAATAAAAGAGGAACAAAAAAGAGAAAAATACAAAAGAGAAGAGAAAGCACGAATAGAAATAGCAGAAGCCTGGGATAGCTTTCTATTTGCTCAAGTAATAAGGGGTTCCATATTAGTAAGCCAATCCTTTCTTAGAAAATATATTCTATTACCTTCATTGATAATAGCTAAAAATATAGTCCGTATATTATTATTTCAATTTCCCGAATGGTCCGAAGACTTAAAAGATTGGAATAAAGAAATGCATGTTAAATGCACCTATAATGGTGTTCAATTATCAGAAACCGAATTTCCAAAAAATTGGTTGACAGACGGTATTCAGATAAAGATCCTATTTCCTTTTTGCCTTAAACCTTGGCACAGGTCTAAGCTACGATCCCCCCAAAAAAATCTGTTGAAACTTAAAAATAAAGGACAAAAAAACGATTTTTGTTTTTTAACAGTTTGGGGAATGGAAACTGAACTTCCTTTTGGTTCTCCCCGAAAAAGACGTTCATTTTTTAAACCCATTTTCAAAGAACTCAAAAATAAAATGAAAAAATTGAAAAAGAAGTCTTTTCTAGTTATACAGTTTTTCAAAGAAAGAACAAAATTCTTTCTAAACATCTCAAAAGAAACAAACAAATGGGTTATCAAAAGAATTCTATTTATAAAAAGAATAATAAAAGAACTTTTAAAAATGAATCCCCTTCCATTCTTTGGATTAAGAGAAATATCTGAATTGAGTGAACCTAAAAAAGATTCGATAATGAGTAATCGGATGATTCATGAATCGTCCATTCAAAATCTATTTTTGGATTTGAAAGATTATTCATTGACAGAAAAAAAAATGAAAGATCTGGCTGATAGAACAACCAGAATCAGGAATCAAATAGAAAAAATTACAAAAGATAAGAAGAAAGGATTTTTAACTCCGAAACTAAATAACAAAATAACTATTAGTTCTAATAAAAAAAGTGCTCCTGTTAAACTAGTACATCCAATAAAAAATATTTCGCAGAAATTAATAAGAAGAAATGTTCGATTCATCCGTAAATCATATTTTTTTATAATATTTTTAATTGAAAGGATATATATAGATATCGTTCTATCTATCATTTATATTCCGAGGATCAATACACAACTTATTTTTGAATTATCAAAAAAAATTCTTGATAAACACATTTCCAATAATGAAACAAATAAAGAAAAAATTAATAAAACAAATCAAAATACACTTCGGTTTATTTCGACTATAAAAAAGTCGCCCTTTGGTATTAGTAAGAATAATTCTATAATTCTTTTTGACTTATCCTCCTTGTCACAAGCATATGTATTTTACAAATTATATCAAACCCAACTTATTAACTTGTATAAGTTAAGATATGTTCTTGAATATGACGGAACGTCTCTTTTTCTTAAGAATGAAATAAAGAATTATTTCGAAGAACAAAAAATATTTGATTCTGAATTACGACAGAAAAATATTTTTAATTCTGGAATAAATCAATGGAAAAACTGGTTAAGAGGCCATTATCAATATGATTTATCCCCAATTAGATGGTATCATTTAGTACCCCAAAAATGGCGAACTAAAATCAACCAACAACATATGGATCAGAAAAAAGATTTAAACAAAGGGTATGCTGATGAAAAAATAGACCAATTAATTCATTACAAAAAATTAAACGTAAATGATTTTAAAGCAAATTCATTACCGAATCAAAAATATAACTTTCAAAAACACTATAGGTATGACCTTTTCTCATATAAATCTATTAATTATGAAAATAAGGAACATTCATATATTTATGTATCACCATTAGGTATAAAAAAAAAAGAGAAGATTTCTTATGATTACAATATACATAAGGGTATATTATTTAATATGTCAGGGGATCTTATTCCTATCAATAATTATCTAGGAGAAGATGATATTATGAATCTGAAAAAATTTTCAGATAGAAAATATTTCGATTGGAAAATTTTCCATTTTTGTCTTAGAAAAAAAGTCGATATTGAGTCCTGGATCGATACCAATGGTAATAAAAATGCTAAGGCTGAGGTTAATAATTATCAACTAATTGACAAAATTACTAAAAAAGGTCTTGCTTATCTTACAATCTATCAAAATCAAAGAATCCAGCCATCCAAGAAAAAAAAACACCTTTTTGATTGGATGGGAATGAATGAAGAAATACTAAGTCGTCCCATATCGAATCTGAAACTTTGGTTCTTCCCAGAATTTTTCCTATTTTATAATACATATAAAATAAAACCGTGGATCATACCAATCAAATTACTTCTTTTTAATTTGAATAGAAATGAAAATGTTAGCGAAAATAAAAATATCAATAGAAAGAGAAAAGGGGATCTTTTTATATTATCAACTGAAAAAAAAAAATTAGAATTAGAGAATCGAAATCAAGAAGAAAAAGAATCCACAGGCCGAGGTAATCTTGAATCAGATGCACAAAACCAAGAGAATCTTGGATCGGTTCTCTCAAACCAAGAAAAAGATATTGAAGAAGATTATGCAGGCTCGAATATGAATATGAAAAAACGTAGAAAGAAAAAGCAATACAAGAGCAACACAGAAGCAGAGCTTGATTTCTTCCTAAAAAGGTATTTACGTTTTCAGTTGAGATGGGATGATTCTTTAAATCAAAGAATGATCAATAATATCAAAGTATATTGTCTCCTGCTTAGATTGATAAATCCAAAAGAAATTGCTATATCCTCTATTCAAAGGGGAGAAATGAGTTTGGATATTCTGATGATTCAAAAGGATTTCACTCTTACAGAATTGATGAAAAAGGGGATATTAATTATCGAACCAGTTCGCTTGTCTATAAAAAATGACGGACAATTTCTTATCTATCAAACGATAAATATTTCATTGGTTCATAAGAGTAAGCCCCCAATTAATCAAAGATACCGAGAAAAAAGCTATATTGATAAGATAAATTTTGATAAATCCATTGCAAGACATCAAAGAATGCCCGAAAATAGGGACAAAAATCGTTCTGATTTGTTTGTTCCTGAAATAATTTTATCTACTAAACGGCGAAGAGAATTAAGAATTCTAATTTCTTTCTATTCGAGGAATAGAAATGTTATACATAAAAATCCAGTATTTTTCAAATACATAAAAAACTGTAGTGAAGTTTTGGATAAACCCAAAAGAGATAAAAATAAACTAATTAAATTGAAGTTCTTTCTTTGGCCTAATTATCGATTAGAAGATTTAGCACGTATGAATCGATATTGGTTTGATACTAATAATAGCAGTCGTTTTAGTATGGTAAGGATACATATGTATCCACAATTGCAAATTCGTTAATAACACCTTTTCATATGCATTCTCTACCCTATCTGATATATGAAAGAAAGAGATGCATACATGCATTATTTTACATTCCATTCTGATAACTGAATACTAATTCAATGCACGTATCAATATCCATTAGATTTATAAATGAATCAACAGAATCTTCTTATTTATTATTTGCAGTTTTTTTAAGTTAATAATAGTTTTTCCTTTTTTTGAGTGTAGAAATATACCACCCTTTCCTATTTGTATCCAAATATAATTGAAAATAGGATTCATTTTTTTCAAATAAAAAAATGAGTTGATAAAATTAGGAGTTCATAAAGAAATTAAGATTGTTGTATATACAAACTACAAATTAGTAGCATTATTCTAACTGATTGGTAAAATTTATTTATTGAATTGTAAAAAGAAAAACAAAAAGGGTAGAAGGTTCCGTTTTATGGTAAAAAATTCATTCATTTCCGTTATTTCACAAGAAGAAAAAAAAGAAAACAGTGGGTCTGTTGAATTTCAAGTTTTTAGCTTCACCAATAAGATACGAAGACTTACTTTACATTTGGAATTGCACAGAAAAGACTATTTATCTCAGAGAGGTCTACGTAAAATCCTGGGAAAACGGCAACGACTTCTGTCTTATTTGTCAAAGAAAAATAAAGTACGTTATAAAGAATTAATTAGTCGGCTGGATATTCGGGAATCAAAAACTCGTTAAATTGAAAAGTAACTTGAATTATTTGATTTACTAGATCTTGAATTTTGATGAACTTCTTTTCGTTTTCAGCAATTCATGAAAGAATGAATCGAGGAATAACCTATGAATGTAACAACTACAAGAAAAGACCTCATGATAGTCAATATGGGACCTCACCACCCATCAATGCATGGTGTTCTTCGGCTCATCCTTACTCTAGATGGTGAAGATGTTATTGATTGTGAGCCGATATTGGGTTATTTACACAGAGGGATGGAAAAAATTGCGGAAAACAGAACAGTTATACAATATCTGCCTTATGTAACACGTTGGGATTATTTAGCGACTATGTTCACAGAAGCAATAACTGTAAATGGACCCGAACAGTTGGGGAATATTCAAGTACCTAAAAGAGCCAGTTATATCAGAGTAATTATGTTAGAGTTGAGTCGTATAGCTTCTCACCTCTTGTGGCTTGGCCCTTTTATGGCAGATATTGGTGCACAGACTCCTTTTTTCTATATTTTCCGAGAAAGAGAATTAGTATATGATCTATTTGAAGCTGCCACCGGTATGAGAATGATGCATAATTATTTTCGTATCGGGGGAGTAGCAGCCGATCTACCTCATGGATGGATAGATAAATGTTTAGATTTCTGTGATTATTTTTTAACAGCGGTTTATGAATATCAAAAACTTATTACGCGGAATCCTATTTTTTTAGAACGAGTTGAAGGGATAGGCATTATTGGTGGAGAAGAAGCAATAAATTGGGGTTTATCAGGACCGATGCTACGAGCTTCTGGAATACAATGGGATCTTCGTAAAGTTGATCATTATGAATGTTACGACGAATTTGATTGGGAAATCCAGTGGCAAAAAGAAGGAGATTCATTAGCTCGTTATTTAGTCCGAATCAGTGAAATGACAGAATCTATAAAAATTATTCAACAGGCTCTGGAAGGAATTCCAGGGGGGCCTTACGAGAATTTAGAAATCCGATCCTTTGATAGAGAAAAGGATCCAGAATGGAATGATTTTGAATATCGATTCATTAGTAAAAAACCTGCACCCACTTTTGAATTGCCGAAACAAGAACTATATGTAAGAGTTGAAGCCCCAAAGGGCGAATTGGGAATTTTTTTAATAGGAGATCAGAGTGGTTTTCCTTGGAGATGGAAAATTCGCCCACCCGGTTTTATCAATTTGCAAATTCTTCCTCAGTTAGTTAAAAGAATGAAATTGGCTGATATTATGACAATACTAGGTAGCATAGATATCATTATGGGAGAAGTAGATCGTTGAAATGATAATTGATACAACAGAAGTACAAGATATCAATTCTTTTTCCAGATTGGAATCCTTCAAAGAGTTCTATGGAATCATATGGATGCTTGTACCTATTTTGAGTCTTGTATTGGGAATTACAATAGGTGTACTCGTAATTGTGTGGTTAGAAAGAGAAATATCCGCAGGAATACAACAACGTATTGGGCCTGAATATGCTGGTCCTTTGGGAATTCTGCAAGCTCTAGCCGATGGGACAAAACTAATTTTCAAAGAGAATATTCTCCCGTCTCGAGGGGATACTCGTTTATTCAGTATAGGACCATCCATAGCAGTTATATCCATTTTACTAAGTTATTCAGTAATTCCTTTTAGCTATCACCTTGTTTTATCTGATCTCAATATCGGTGTTTTTTTATGGATTGCCATTTCAAGTATTGCTCCCATCGGACTTCTTATGTCAGGATATGGATCAAATAATAAATATTCCTTTTTAGGTGGTCTACGAGCTGCGGCTCAATCAATTAGTTATGAAATTCCATTAACTCTTTTGTGTGTTATCAATATCTCTACGTGCGATTCGGTTAAACATAAACTTTTCTTTACTTCTTTCTTTTTAGTAAAGAAATTGAATAGATATCAGAATTGTTTTATTCATTATTCGGGTTGATGAACTAAATCAGATAGTTATATGAGTGAAAGAAAACAGCTTCTAAATTAGCAGTAAAAAAATGGAGTCTCATCTCCTACGTACAAGAATTAAAAGAAAATAAAGATAAGCAAGACCTTTACCCCAAGATTGGTTGATTAGTCATCCTAGCTTGAAGCGGGCTCAAAAGATCAACCGTATATAGTTTTTATTATCCTTTCTATGTAGTACTATAACGGACGATTGAGTAAAAAAAAGTGGATGGTTAGGAACACCAAAATACATAAAGGATTAGTAATGGAGATTTTTTATGTAAATTATCCAAAAGGGTATTTTTCATAACATAAAAAGAATACTAATTGGGGCTTTAAGTTGGTAGAAATGATCAAGCAGTACTCCTCACGATTCCAATCCAGAGTATGCTCCTATCCACAGATTTAAAATAAAATGATTATCAGGAACGAAATAATCCTTTTTTTTTTAACTCCCTTTTTAAGAAAGAAGAAGAGGAACGAAAAATAAGATCTTTTTATTCTTTCATATATTCATAGAGATAGTGTGTCATGATTCATGAAATAATGTAATGTATAATTTTTTTCGTAATCCAAAAGGATGGGTTGAAATATCTATTGATATTTCTACAAGGAGTATTTTATTGAAGGATTAAGTTATTACTCACAACAAAGAAAAATTCAAATTATTAAAGGGCGAGATCAATTCAGAAGTGCTTTTTAGTTATTATTATAGCATCTAGCAGACAGAATTCCATTGGTTTAATTCGGGATCTTCCAATAGGTTTTTACTTTCTTATATATATATTTATATTACAACCATATCAAGAGAAATAATATTGGCTTGGTCCTTTAAAATTTATTTATGGCCCCCGAGGAGCCGTATGAGGTGAAAATCTCATGTACGGTTTTGTAATAGCGATGGGAACAGTGATGTTATCACCGACTATGATTATCTAACAGTTCAAGTACAGTTGATATAGTTGAGGCCCAATCAAAATATGGTTTTTGGGGATGGAATTTGTGGCGTCAACCTATAGGATTTTTTGTTTTTCTAATTTCTTCCCTAGCAGAATGTGAGAGATTACCTTTTGATTTACCAGAAGCAGAAGAAGAATTAGTAGCAGGTTATCAAACCGAATATTCTGGCATCAAATTCGGTTTATTTTACGTTGCTTCCTATCTAAATCTATTAGTTTCTTCGTTATTTGTAACAGTTCTTTACTTGGGTGGTTGGAATATCTCTATTCCGTACATATTTGTTCCTGAGCTATTTGAAATAAATAAAGTAGGTAGAGTTTTTGGAACGACAATTGGTATTTTTATTACATTAGCTAAAACTTATTTGTTTTTGTTCATTTCTATCGCAACAAGATGGACTTTACCTAGGCTAAGAATGGACCAATTATTAAATCTTGGATGGAAATTTCTTTTACCCCTTTCTCTCGGTAATCTATTATTAACAACTTCTTCCCAACTCCTTTCACTGTAAAGGAAAAAGGAATACGATATTCTATATTTACGACTTCTCTCAAACAAGAGAAAGAAACAAACAACAAATTATTTATAGATCTTTACGATATGTTCCCTATGGTAACTGGGTTCATGACTTATGGTCAACAAACAGTACAAGCTGCAAGGTACATTGGTCAAGGGTTCATGATTACCTTATCCCACGCAAACCGTTTACCTGTAACTATTCAATATCCTTATGAAAAATTAATTACATCGGAACGTTTCCGCGGCCGAATTCATTTTGAATTTGATAAATGCATTGCTTGCGAAGTATGTGTTCGTGTATGTCCTATAGATCTCCCCGTTGTTGATTGGAAATTGGAAACTGGTATTCGAAAGAAACGATTACTTAATTACAGTATTGATTTCGGAATTTGTATATTTTGTGGTAACTGCGTTGAGTATTGTCCAACAAATTGTTTATCAATGACTGAAGAATATGAACTTTCGACCTATGATCGTCACGAATTAAATTATAATCAAATTGCTTTGGGTCGTTTACCAATGTCAGTAATTGACGATTATACAATTCGAACAATTTTGAATTCGCCTCCAAAATAAAAAACGTAAAAACTCTTTTCTTTGATTAAAGAGTAATTTCCAATTATCAAGGTTCAATTTGATCTAATCTAAAGGAATGAGTTCTTTTTTTTTCTTCTTGGTCAATAACTATAAATTATGACCAACTGTTAATTGGTTGGTGAGAAGGGCGACTATATTTATTTATATACATATATAAATAATATAGTTTCGAACTAAACGACCCTTTTCTTTCGAGTGAAAAAGGATATTGGTCCATCAATTCTACCTACATCAATTTTCATTTAAACCCAGTCGATTAGAATTTAATATTTCAATTAGGAGCATATAGGATATTCTAAAAAATTTCCTGGTCGGGTCAATAAAATCATGAAAAAGATTTCGATTTATTTATCTTAAAAAAAAATGGATTTGCCTGGACCAATACATGATTTTCTTTTAGTTTTTCTGGGATCAGGTCTTATAGTAGGAGCTCTAGGAGTGGTGTTATTTACTAATCCAATTTTTTCTGCCTTTTCGTTGGGATTGGTTCTTGTTTGCATATCCTTATTTTATATTCCATCAAACTCCCATTTTGTAGCGGCTGCACAGCTCCTTATTTACGTGGGAGCTATAAATGTTTTAATCATATTTGCTGTAATGTTCATGAATGGTTCAGAATATTACAAAGATTTGAACCTTTGGACTGTTGGTGATGGGATTACTTCGTTGCTTTGTACAAGTATTTTTGTTTCACTAATTAGTACTATTCTAGATACGTCTTGGTACGGGATTATTTGGACGACAAAATCAAATCAGATTATAGAGCAAGATTTGATAAGTAATAGTCAACAAATTGGAATTCATTTATCAACCGATTTTTTTCTTCCATTTGAACTGATTTCGATAATACTTTTAGTTGCTTTGATAGGTGCAATTGCTGTTGCTCGGCAATGATAAATCTTTATAATCGTTAACAGCAATCAAAATTCAACCCTGTTCTGTGTTATCAAATTCATTTATCTTCAATTCTATTTAAAGACTATAAAATCAAAAAAATTTCTTTTTTATCTATTACCAAATACCATTCTCTTGCTTTGTACTTATTATAGTAAATCGACTCGGTTGAATTGTTGTTCATATTGAAATGAATCCAAATTAAGAAGGAGCTGGTCAATGATACTCGAACATGTACTTGTTTTGAGTGCCTATTTATTTTCTATCGGTATCTATGGATTGATCACGAGCCGAAATATGGTTAGGGCCCTTATGTGTCTTGAACTTATACTGAATGCAGTTAATATAAATTTCGTAACATTTTCGGATTTTTTTGATAGTCGACAATTAAAAGGAGATATTTTCTCCATTTTTGTTATAGCTATTGCAGCCGCCGAAGCCGCTATTGGGTTAGCTATTGTTTCGGCAATTTATCGTAACAGAAAATCAACTCGTATCAATCAATCGAATTTATTGAATAAATAAAATGAATAAATTAAGTAATATCAATTATAGAAATTAGACTATTCATCAATTTTAATTATCATCAACTTCAATTAGTATGAATTTCAATCAGCATGTATGATACGCAAATTTGAGAAAAAAGTAAAAAATCAAAGTATCTTGGCCCAATCTCATGAGTCGATCCAGAATTAGATTGATTGGATAAATTCTGGTAAAATCATTGATTCATCTGGTGTCTAAATATACGATTCATTTATAAGTTTACTAGATCGAAAATTTATGGCATTCCAAAAGTTATAGATCCAATGTCACATTCAGTAAAGATTTATGATACCTGTATAGGATGTACTCAATGTGTCCGAGCCTGCCCAACAGATGTATTAGAAATGATACCTTGGGATGGATGTAAAGCTAAGCAAATTGCTTCTGCTCCAAGAACAGAAGACTGTGTCGGTTGTAAGAGATGTGAATCCGCCTGCCCAACGGATTTTTTGAGCGTTCGGGTTTATTTATGGCATGAAACAACTCGAAGCATGGGTCTAGCTTATTAATACGTTCCAGAATAAACCACTTAAATACATTTTGAATACAGTTGATTTTTTTTTACCGACAAAAACCCGTGCTCAAAAATAGAAAATAGAATAATATTATTATTTTTTTTGAGCACGGGTTTATTTGTCCAAGCGTATCTTGTCTTTACCACGAATTATTTTCCTTGGTTAACAATAATTGTAGTTTTGCCGATATTGGCAGGTTCTTTTATTTTCTTTCTCCCTCATAGAGGAAATAAAGTAATTAGGTGGTATACAATATGTATATGTATCTTAGAGCTTCTTTTAACAACCTATACATTCTGTTCTCATTTCCAATTGGACGATCCATTAACCCAATTAGCAGAGGATTATAAATGGATCAATTTTTTTGATTTTTATTGGAGATTGGGAATAGATGGACTTTCTATAGGACCTATTTTACTGACGGGATTTATTACCACTTTAGCGACTTTAGCGGCTCGGCCAATTACTCGAGATTCCCGATTATTCCATTTTCTGATGTTAGCAATGTACAGCGGTCAAATAGGATTATTTTCTTCTCGAGACCTTTTACTTTTTTTCATCATGTGGGAGTTAGAATTAATTCCCGTTTATCTACTTCTATCGATGTGGGGGGGAAAAAAACGTCTCTATTCAGCTACAAAGTTCATTTTGTACACTGCGGGAGGGTCCATTTTTCTATTAATAGGAGTTTTGGGTATTGGTTTATATGGTTCTAATGAACCAACATTAAATTATGAAACATTAGCTAATCAATCGTATCCTGCGGCACTGGAAATAATTTTCTATATTGGATTTCTTATTGCTTTTGCTGTCAAATCACCGATTATACCCTTACATACATGGTTACCAGACACCCACGGGGAGGCACATTATAGTACTTGTATGCTTCTAGCTGGAATTTTATTAAAAATGGGAGCCTACGGGTTGGTTCGGATCAATATGGAATTTTTACCCCACGCCCATTCCCTATTTTCTCCCTGGTTGATTACAATAGGTGCAATACAAATAATCTATGCAGCTTCAACATCTCCGGGTCAACGTAATTTAAAAAAAAGAATAGCCTATTCCTCTATATCTCATATGGGTTTCATAATTATTGGAATTGGCTCTATAACCGATACGGGACTCAATGGAGCCATTTTACAAATAATCTCTCATGGATTTATTGGCGCTGCTCTTTTTTTCTTGGCAGGAACAAGTTATGATAGAATACGTCTTCTTTATCTCGACGAAATGGGTGGAATGGCTATCCCCCTTCCAAAAATATTTACGATGTTCAGTATCTTATCGATGGCTTCCCTTGCATTACCGGGCATGAGCGGTTTTGTTGCAGAATTATTAGTATTTTTTGGAATAATTACCAGTCAAAAATATCTTTTAATGCCCAAAATACTAGTTACTTTTTTAATGGCAATTGGAATGATATTAACGCCTATTTATTTATTATCCATGATACGCCAAATGTTCTATGGATACAAGCTATTTAATGTTCCAAACTCTTATTTTTTTGATTCTGGACCGCGAGAGTTATTTGTTTCGATCTCTATCCTTCTACCAATAATAGGTATCGGTATTTATCCGGATTTCGTTCTTTCATTATCAGTTGACAAGGTGGAAGCTATTATATCTAATTTTTTTTATCGATAGTTTTCAGGAAAAAAGAACAAATCAAAAAGCAATCCTATTAGTTTGGATATTGTTCGTTGTACAATTCCAATTCATTTTCTCTTAACTTAAAACTTAAGAGAAAATGAATTGTAACCAGATGGATTTGGCCTTTGTGAGAACCATTTGAATCAAGTAGTGTAATGATTCAAATGGTTCTCGACAGTTTATTTCTTATCTTATATTTTTACTTAATATATATACCTATATTTATATATTCTATCTTTGTATTCGTCAGGATCTTTTTCATTTAATTAGATGCTAATGTAAATTAAATGAACCATAACTATGTAACCCTATTCCTAATAAATTGACTCCAAAATAGCATATCCAAATGATAAGAAAGCCCATAGAAGCCACAATTGCGGAATTTACACTTTCAAAATTTGGAGTTGTTCGAGTATGTAAATAAATCGCAAATATGGTCCAAGTAATAAATGCCCAAGTTTCTTTTGGGTCCCAATTCCAATAGGATCCCCATGCCTCATTAGCCCATACTGCTCCCGAAAGAATACCTATGGTTAAAAAGATAAACCCTAAACTAATAATACGATAACTCCAATGATCTAATTGTTGAATCAGTTGAGCCTTGTAATAATTTCTAAAAGAAAAAAAAGAAATGCTTAGTAAAACATTGTTTCTTTCATTCATGTATTGGATCTCTCCAAAGAAAAATGACTCATTTAAAAAATTCTTGTTTTTACTAAAAATCCTTAGAGCTTTTCGAAATGTAATGACTAAGAGAGCTACTGATAATAATGATCCACATAAAAGAGCTGCATAGCCCAATACCATCATACTTACGTGCATCATTAACCAATGGGATTGGAGAGCAGGTACTAATATTTCTGATTGATGCATTTTAGTTAACAGACCTGAAGTAACAAAGCCTTGGGTAAAAATAGTAGTTGGCGCGGTTATCGCGCTTAAATAATTGTTATGTTTTTTAACATATGGAACCATATGAATAATGGAGAAACTCCATGAAAGAAAAATTAATGATTCATATAAATTACTTAATGGTAAATGGCCCGAATAAATCCAACGAGTGACTAATAATCCTGTTATACAGAAAAAGGTAGCTATCATCCCTTTTTCTGACGAATTATATAGTCCTATGATTTCATCGACTGATAAGCTTATCAAAAAAATTGTAATTACAATTGAAACGATCGAAAAGGATATATGAGTTAATATATGTTCTAAAGTAGAAAATATCATAATAAAAAAAATTATGGGGGGTACAAAATTATACGGAATTGAAATTAAGAATTGAATTCATTATAGGACTTATTATATCTCTTGTATAAGATGCCGCCACTCGGACTCGAACCGAGATGCTCTAGCACTGCTTCCTAAGAGCAGCGTGTCTACCGATTTCACCATAGCGGCGTAGGGTATTTCGAATAATAATAATCTATTTTTAGTTAATCGTCGAGCTTGAAGGAGTCAATTCAATCTTTTTTTTAATTCAAATTAATGAGATAAAATCATTTCGTTTCAATATTCAATATTCAATATAAATAAATATATAAATATGCATTGAAAGATTCCAATAAAAATATTTATTATCCTTTTATTGTATTGATAATAAGATGTTTTATTTTTCAGAGGACATTTTCGTAGTTTATACTCTATAAAAATGGAAATCTTGTAACTAAATCATTAGGACTTCGACCCAAGCATATAACTTCAAAAAAGTTCTTTCGTATTTTCATTTTTGAATATTTTGAAAAAGAAATTTATCATTTATTTTATAAACCTTATAAATCTAAACTAAAAAATGCATTTGTTCAAAGAACATAAAAATGCTTTTTGTGGATCATAGTACATAGTGTGACATCCAAGGAATTATGTAAATATTTGTAGAACTTTGTATTAACCGGTAGGTTCTTTTTGGTCCTGTATCAATTTCGATTTTTCCTAAAGATCTTATATCCTCTTTTATGTATAAAATAATAAAACTTATTTCTTATTGTGACAAGTGACCCGATGGGGAAAATAAGAATCCCCATTCGGAAATGAGAAAATATATTAAAAAGGGGGTACCTTTTTTCAGATTTAGATTATTTAATCTAGCGTTTGATTATTTATTTGTCGTACAAAAAAACTTTTTGAATTCCCGGTTGAAAGAGATTTCGCTAACGAAAAAGCCTTCAACGCTGCCCAATATGCCTTTTTTTTCCAAATTTTTTTACGAATACGTTTTTTTGATATAGAAGTACGTTTTTTTGGAACTGCCATTAAAAATAAAATTAAAAGTTATTCATTTCTATAGTTGGATGTGAAAGACATCTATTATTCAAACAATTCCAATTTATCTTTCTTTTTCCAGATATTGTATAGAATAAAAAAGAAATTTGAATGAAACTAGTAGTTAATCAAAAAGGGATACATGATTTTAGAAAATTATATTTAGTAATTTTCCTTTTTCTTTTAAGTCTATTTATTATGTTATGAAAAGAAAAATTTCGAATATCATATTCTTTCCTACAACGAGTCTTCCAGTTCAATAAAAGACAATCGCGAAGTTCCCTAATGAATTTTATCAATAAACGAATGAAAAAAAGTTTTTTAGAGTCAAGCAAGTTATGAGCCATCTTATTAGTACTATTATTTTAGTCATATCAAAATAAAGTAATGTATTAAGTAGTCCATTTTGGTCTAATTCTTTGCTCTATAGATATAAATTATCGTAATACGTAATATTAATTGAAATTAGATTGTATCTTCCTAAAAATCTTACTTAAAATATTAATAATAATCTTACTTAAAATATTAATAATAATAATAAATTGATAATCGTAACTTGGTTCTATTCATATCATTTGACCAATTTGAACTTCTTGATTTGAATATTTGAAGTATTGAAAAAAAAAAAGATTGAGAAAAATTAAGAATAGAAATTTTTTTTTTTAATTTTCCATATCTTGATTTTTTATTGAACCTAAAAAAGTGATAAGAGCCGCTGAATCAGAAACAATTAATTAAGAATAAAACAATAAAAAAGGGTTTTTTATTATGGAATATACATATCAATATTCATGGATTATACCTTTCATTCCACTACCAGCTCCTATGTTAATAGGAGTAGGACTTATACTTTTTCCAACGGCAACAAAAAATCTTCGTCGTATGTGGGCTTTTCCTAGTATTTTACTGTTAAGCATAGTTATGATTCTTTCAGTCTATCTATCTATTCAGCAAATAAATAGAACTTCTATCTATCAATATGTATGGTCTTGGACCATTAATAATGATTTTTCTTTAGAATTCGGTTACTTAATCGATCCACTTACTTCTATTATGTTAATATTAATTACTACCGTTGGAATTTTTGTTCTTTTTTATAGTGATAATTATATGTCTCATGATCAAGGATATTTGAGATTTTTTGCTTATCTGAGTTTTTTCAATACTTCAATGTTGGGATTAGTTACTAGTTCTAATTTGATACAAATTTATATTTTTTGGGAATTAGTTGGAATGTGTTCTTACCTATTAATAGGTTTTTGGTTCACGCGACCTATTGCGGCAACTGCTTGTCAAAAAGCGTTTGTAACTAATCGTGTAGGGGATTTTGGTTTATTATTAGGAATTTTAGGCCTTTATTGGATAACGGGTAGTTTTGAATTTCGGGATTTGTTCGAAATATTCAATAACTTGATTTATAATAGTGAAGTTAATTTTCTATTTGTTACTTTGTGTTCCTTTCTTTTATTTGCTGGTGCAGTTGCTAAATCGGCACAATTCCCTCTTCATGTATGGTTACCTGATGCCATGGAAGGCCCTACTCCTATTTCGGCTCTTATCCACGCTGCTACTATGGTAGCGGCGGGAATTTTTCTTGTAGCTCGACTTCTTCCTCTTTTTATAATCATACCTTACATAATGAATTTCATATCTTTGATAGGTATAATAACAGTATTATTAGGAGCTACTTTAGCTCTGGCTCAAAAAGATATTAAAAGAAGTTTAGCTTATTCGACAATGTCTCAACTAGGTTATATGATGTTAGCTCTAGGTATGGGTTCTTATCGAGCCGCTTTATTTCATTTGATTACTCATGCTTATTCCAAAGCATTGCTGTTTTTAGGATCTGGATCTATCATTCATTCCATGGAATCTATTGTTGGATATTCTCCAGATAAAAGTCAGAATATGGTTCTTATGGGAGGTTTAAAAAAGCATGTCCCAATTACAAAAACCGCTTTTTTAGTGGGTACACTTTCTCTTTGTGGTATTCCACCTCTTGCTTGTTTTTGGTCCAAAGATGAGATTCTTAATGATAGTTGGTTGTATTCGCCGATTTTTGCAATACTAGCTTGTTCCACAGCAGGATTAACCGCATTTTATATGTTTCGGGTCTATTTACTTACTTTTGAGGGACATTTAAACGTTCAGTTTCAAAATTATAGTGGTCAAAAAAGTAGCTCTTTCTATTCAATATCCCTATGGGGAAAAGAAATACCAAAAACCAGTAAAAAAAAAATTCCTTTATTAACTTTATTGGCAATGGATAATAATGAAAGGGCTTCTTTTTTTTGGAATAAGACCTATCAAATTGATGTTAATGTAAAAAACATTATAAGCCCTTTTCTTACTACTAGGAATTTTCGCACTAAAAACACTTTTTCTTATCCCCATGAATCGGACAATACTATGATATTTACGATCTTTCTATTAGTCCTATTTACTTTGTTTGTTGGAGCCATAGGAATTCCGTTTAATCAAGACGGAAGTGATTTAGATATATTATCTAAATTGTTAAATCCGTCTATAAATCTTTTACATCAAAATTCAAATAATTCTGTGAATTGGGAGGAATTTGTGATAAATGCAAGTTTTTCCCTTAGTATAGCTTTTGGGGGAATATTTTTAGCGACTTTTTTATATAAGCCTATTTATTCATCCTTACAAAATTTAAACTTACTTAATTCAG